TTTATTCAGAAGTAATTCGTGAGATCATGCGCCTTTCTTTACTAGTTATACCGAAAAGGGGCGCAACTGGTTGAATCCAGTCTATTCTTGAAATAAACAACTCGCACACACTCCCTTTCCAAAAAAGAGCAATACCCCAATCACTACACTGAGATTTATTGGATTTGTTGCTAAAATATCGGTATTAAATCCGAAACTCCCGGCAGATGGCCAGTGACCCGGGGAAACGAAAGAATCGGTTACATTTTTCATATGATCTCCTCTTATAGATAGACGACTAAAAAATCGAACATCGTTTTTTGTTGTATTACTTGACCTATTTCCTATTTCGAAATTGAAAATGGATTCAAAATCGATTCCATTTCACAATGCATTTTCTTTTTCAATTGAGATTTCCAATAAGAATAAGACTTATTCGAATAGTATTAGGTACCGGGCGGCCGGGTTTTCGTGTAAATTGTGAAATACCTCGTTTGTTGCACCATTTCCTAAAAAGCTTTCGTTGGACTAAGAAGGGGAAGGAAGAAAGCGAGTCGGTAACACTAATTCCTCATCCTCAAATCAGCCCTTCCCCCCGGTTTTTCTCAAAGTAATTGTAGGAGCGAAATCTTGGTATAATGCGAAAAGGCAAGCAGGCAATCAAGTAAAAAAAAATACGTATTTTTTTTTTTCGGATTCGAATTAAACAAAAGGATTCGCAAATAAAAGAGCTAATGCTACAACCAATCCATAAATTGTTAAAGCTTCCATAAAAGCCAAACTAAGCAATAAAGTACCTCGTATTTTACCCTCTGCTTCAGGCTGTCTCGCAATACCTTCTACAGCTTGGCCTGCAGCAGTACCTTGACCAACTCCTGGTCCAATAGAAGCAAGCCCTACAGCCAACCCAGCAGCAATAACGGAAGCGGCAGAAACAATTGGATTCATGATAAGTTCCTCACACAAAAAAAAGAAATGGTTAATGATACAATCAACGAAAAAATTATGACTTAATTATTCCATCGACTAAGATTCAGCCAATCGAAGTCAGTAAGAACTCCGAATTGAAATAAAAATATTCCATCAGATCGTCAGAAAGGCTTCTCCTTGTTAATTTGAGTCTTTCCTGAATCTATACAACTTGAGTTTCTCCTTTCCTTCTTTCTAATCATTCGTTGAATTCTTCTACCGTTTCTTGCTTGATTTGTTTATTCATTCAATTCATAGTCATAAATAAATGAAAAAAAACCTAAAAAAAAAAGACTTCTATTAATATCCCCATCTAAATGAAAGTAGGGCTTAATATTAGTTCATATATAAGGAGTCAATATCTAATATCCAATATACATGTCTTTCTTCCATAACGTAAACCCGGCATTCTACCTTAAATTGAATTGGATTCTAGAATCTCTCTTTGAATTGAAACATATACAGGAGTTGACTTCTAACCATTCGATTCCATATGCCTAGTTCGATCTTTCTATACTAATCAACCCCCCTCTAGTATCCCTTTTCTATAGAAAGAACACCCTAAGTAGATTCTTTTGAAACATATATTGACTTAAAAAAGACTCTTTCGAAAATGAATTAATGATGACCCTCCATGGATTCGCCTATATAAGCTGCGGCTAAAGTTGCAAAAATAAGAGCCTGAATACCGCTTGTAAATAATCCAAGAAACATGACAGGTATAGGAACTACTAAAGGTACTAAAGAAACAAGAACAACAACGACTAATTCATCGGCTAATATATTTCCGAAAAGTCGAAAACTAAGGGATAGAGGTTTTGTGAAATCTTCTAAGATGTTAATGGGTAAAAGAATTGGAGTTGGTTGAATGTATTTACTAAAATAACCCAATCCTTTTTTTGTAAGACCCGCATAGAAATATGCCACTGACGTGAGTAAAGCTAAAGCTACAGTCGTATTTATATCATTCGTAGGTGCGGCTAATTCCCCATGAGGTAACTGTATAATTTTCCAAGGTAAAAGAGCCCCTGACCAATTCGAAACAAAAATAAATAGAAACATAGTCCCAATAAAAGGAACCCACGGACGATATTCTTCTCCAATCTGAGTTTTGCTCACGTCTCGAATGAATTCAAGAACATATTCAAAGAAATTCTGACCGTCAGTCGGAATTGTTTGTGGATTACGAGCAGCTATGGCGGCTGAACTTAATAAGATAGCAATTACAACCCAAGAAGTAATAAGTACTTGGCCGTGGACTTGGAAACCACCTATTTGCCAATAGAAATGTTGGCCGACTTCCACAGCGGATATATCATATAATCCCGTTAGTGTATTGATTGAACATGATAGAACATTCATATTTTCCTCTGACAGAAATATAACCTTAAAAAAAAATATTATTTTGATTCAACCATTGCTCATTGCTTTCTCGCCTTGTCTACTTCAATCGTATATCATATAATACCAACTAATCACACCATATCCCCAGTTATTTTTATATCTTTTTTTATATTCAGAAATCCTAACCGATTCTACCCTCTTAATTCTAATTCGAGAAAGCAATTATAGCGTTCACTAAAGTCATTTTGTTATTATGAATCAAGGATTTCTTATATAGCTAGAACGACCTTCACAAATTGCAAATACTAATTTGGTGAGAATTAGTCGGATTGAGGCTATAGCGTCATCGTTTGCCGGAATCGAAATATCTGCAAGATCGGGGTCACAATTTGTATCGATTAAGCAAATCGTTGGAATTCCCAAAGTAATACATTCTCGAAGGGCTGTATATTCTTCTTGCTGATCAACGATGATTACAATATCCGGTAAACCTGTCATATATTTAATCCCACCCAGATATGTTTGCAAGTGAGATAATTGTCTCTTCAACACGGCTGCATCTCTCTTCGGAAGACAGGCCAGTCTTCCCGCCTTTTGTTCCATTCTCAAGTCTCGGAACTTATGAAGTCTCGTTTCTGTGGTGGACCAATTCGTTAACATACCCCCAAGCCATTTTTTATTAACATAATGACACCGAGCCCTTATCGCAGCCCGTGCTACTGAATCAGCTGCTTTATTTTTTGTCCCAACAATTAAAAATTGTTTTCCTTTACTTGCTGCATCAAAAACTAAATCACAAGCTTCTGATAAAAAACGAGCAGTTCTAGTAAGATTTGTAATATGAATACCTTTACGCTTTGCAGAGATATAAGGTGACATTCTAGGATTCCACTTCCTAGTACCATGGCCAAAATGAACTCCCGCTTCCATCATCTCTTCCAAATTGATGTTCCAATATCTTCTTGTCATTTCTCCTCACACTTTCTCTTTTTTTAAGAGATGAGGTATCCCGAAATAAATAATTGTTCCGACGGAACCTTCTCTTCAACAGCTAATTGACCATTGATATACAATCCAAACCATTAATTCCTTTCTATTCCTTATTATCTTAAAAAAAAAGAAAATGCCCCTAAGAAATACAGAACAGATAAATAGGAGAAATCCGTTCTTAAATTACCTAAACTAGGTTTTTTATGTATGATTTTTTTTAAACACAAGAATTTAATAATTCCCTGTGGTAAAACAAAATATCGTTCATTTCCCCCTCGAATAGATTCTTCCTTTTGTTTTTCAAAGGAATGCTCTTATATTGACTTGAACGATGTACTAATCCTTTGAATCCGGTACCAACAGGTATCATTCCTCCCAGAACCACGTTTTCTTTTAGGCCTTTCAACCAATCGATACGGCCCCGGAGAGCAGCTTTTGCTAAAACTCGAGCAGTTTCTTGAAAACTCGCTTCGGATATAAAACTTTGAGTATTCAAAGAAGCTTTCGTTATTCCCAACAAGACGGCTCGGTAAGAGACCGCTTCTTCCAAAGCACGCCCTGTTCGTTCCGCTCGCAACAAGCCAATTAGCTCTCCTGGTAAAAAAACATTAGACATTCCATCTTCTGAAACCAAGACTTTTGATGTTATTTGACGTACAATAATTTCTATATGCCTATTATGGATCTGTACCCCTTGGGATCGATAAACCTTTTGGATCTTATTAACCAAAGAGATACGGCTTTGCACTATAGTTAGCTCGGCGCCAATCAAGAATCCCCAAGGAAGTCCAAGAATTCCTGCTATACGTTCATTCCAAGCATCAATCCTCCTTTCTAGATTCATCGATATTGACTCAAGCGAACGAACTTCTAAGACTTGTTCCACCTTTGGAAGGCCTTGCGTTATATCACCAGACCTCGATTTTTCATATATAAATGTAACTAATGTATCTCCTTCATAAACGATTTCCCCATAATGGCCATGAACAGTTGCTCCTGGGGTAGCTAAGTAGGGCTTGGCTGCTCTTATTACTACAGAGTCAACTTGAACAATTAGAACTTGACCCGCCTTTACGTGTGGCCCGTTTTTGGTTATACATAAATTTTCACAAAGCAATTGTCCAAGACTTATTTTTGTGGAAGTCTCTTCACAATAATTGTGATGAAGACAATACCAATTCAATTTGAACGGATTCAAAAAAATGTTACTTATCGGATCGGGATTATAAATCTTCCGATTTTCATCGATTAAATAATATTTCATTACTCGAAAAGTTTGGTTTAAATTGTCAAGTTGCAAATAGTTAGTTACCAAGATCTGATTATGAGTTATTAAACGGTAAAATGAATAAAAATTAGCAATTTGAAGGGCTGTTCCAAAAGGGCCCGCCGAAGTCCTAATTGGAATTCGCGGGTCGGGTTCTTTGTAATATTTTAGACCCTTGAAGGGGCCCATTCGAAAACAATTGGCTGATGACAAAATGAGAAAAGATTGGCATTCCTTCGTTCTATTCAATAACGTACGAACAGTTTCATGATTTTGGCTAAAAGATTGTTGAAGTCTTGCTTTTGAATAAATGGAATAAAACGGGTTCATACGGTCTGATCCATTATCAGAAAGCAATCCTGAACCTGATGGATCGTTCCTTTTTCCGGCATACGAAATTGTGGATTTCACTAAATCTATTCTTAAGAAATTTCTAATCATACCATTTGTC